TATCTTAATTTAATTATATGTAATGATCAATAAATTCAGTTGAATTCTAGATATACACATGTAAAAATCCTAGCACGAATCTATAATCTATTCTATAAAGAATAAAGATTTTCTATAGATAGTTGGACTGGAATTGACGAACACTTAATACCAATATTATTCTTTATTAGTATTAGTGTCCAAGAAAAATATAAATGGGGCGTAGCCAAGTGGTAAGGCAACGGGTTTTGGTCCCGCTATTCGGAGGTTCGAATCCTTCCGTCCCAGAGCATATCCATTGTATTCGAATACAGCTTTTTTGTTCAACAAGGTTATGTTTCAAGGTCTAATATTGGCTAGAATATGATTCTTCTTTATTTTCTGATTTTGAATGATGCTTTTCTGACTCATATCTCAGTTTGTGACAAACTGAACTAAATCGAGTTCAAATGACATGCAAATGTAACTGAATCCATTTGTGATCCAGATAAGATGGGACATAGATCACAGTTGCAGAAAGATTACTTAACCTCAGGTTAAATCAAATATGAAAATCCATAGAAAACGAGGAAGTGCTTAGCCTATAGGTATGTATTGTTATCCTATTTCAGTGACAATAGTCTTTCTATTTTTGTGAAAAATAAATTTGCATCCCTAAAATATTTAAACTGAAATATTTAACAATGATATTTATTTTTATTTATTTAGCTTATTTGCTTTAAATCATTGACAGTTCGATTCGAAAAGAAACAGAGATTTATCTTTCTTATGATAATCAAATGTAGTCTTTACTGTAAAACTTGACTCAAATAATGCTATAGAAACAGGAAACTTTTGCAATTATCAAGATTTGTAATGATTCCTTATGGGTTGAATCTTTGGGAAGTTGGAAATGGGTCAGTCTATCTTATTGAGTCACTTGAAGAGGCAGAGTTAAACAGAATTTATTTCTTCGTGTTATTTCTGTTAGTTATGTTATTTCTATATTTAGATTTCTGGATATTTCTGTTAGATATTTTTTTGAGATATATATTTATAGAAAAATGTTCCATTCATATAATAAAAGCCGGGGTCTTGCTAAGATTTCTTCAGAAAACTATTTCTTATCTATGTAGATAAGAAAAAATATAAATGACTATGGCTCTGTACCGATTGAACCAATGACTATTCATGATTCCATAATTGAATCAATTCCATACTGGTTTCAAATTAGAGGAATGTTATGGTAAAACTTCGTTTAAAACGATGTGGTAGAAAGCAACGTGCGACTTGAAGGACACGATCCGGTGTGGATTCTTATTCTTACATCCACCATTTTATATAGGAATGAAGGTGCTCTTGGCTCGACGTCGTTTGTTCTATTCTACTAGAAACCTTCTTTTTTTTATTAGGTTGTAATGTAAATAGTTCATGATGGAGCTCGAGTAGAAAATATAGATTAATTTCTCAGGGGCAACGATCTAGGGTTAATGCCAATCAATAAATTGCAACAACTTCGTAAGTATATCTTCGATATAGAAATCAAAAGGATCCGATTCGAGCAAATTAGAAATAAAAAAAAATTGTGGAACGGCTAAAACTTTTTCGAGCCACAGTGTATCGCGCGCGAATCAACCGTCGGTCTGATTCTTTGATAGAAAGAAATCACAAAAGGGGTATGTTGCTACCATTTTGAAAGGATTAAGAAACACCGAAGTAATGTCTAAACCCAATGATTTAAAACAAAAATAAAGGATCCCAGAACAAGGAAACACCATTTCAATTGTCTCAATAACCGCATCCGAATAAAGAATCAAAATTGATTTTAAACGAGACAAAAAGGGGGGTTAAAGACCACTCAATAAAAAAATATCTTAAAGATTTTTCTTTAAGATATTTGAGAATTATTCAACTTGAGTTATGAGTACAAATGATTTTTCTTTTTCAGGAAGGAAGATAAATAAAAATGACTATGAGTTAAATTATAAGCTAATTTCTTTTACGAATTTCTTTACTATTTATTAGTATTTTATCCATAGACAAAAGACAAAACTTCGAATCATTTTTTCTCGAGCCGTACGAGGAGAAAACTTCGTATACGGTTCTAGGGGGGGGTTCTTTTTCATCTACATCTATCCCGATGAGCCGTCTATCGAATCGTTGCAATTGATGTTCGATCCCGAAGAGAAGGAAGAGATCTTCGGAAAGTGGGTTTTTATGATCCGATCAAGAATCAAACTTATTTAAACGTTCCCGCTATTCTCTATTTCCTTGAAAAAGGCGCTCAGCCTACAGGAACTGTTCAGGATATTTTCAAAAAGGCAGAGGTTTTTAAGGAACTTTGCCCTAATCAAACGAAATTCAATTAAATTAAGGAAATCAAAACTAAGGGTAGGATAGTGATTTATATATAACTTTGGATATCTTTTCTATATTTCTATACTAGGTTTTTTTAGTTCTTTCTTTTCTTGCTCTATTCGTATCTATTTATCATTGCTTTTCTAGAATCCCATATTTTCGAATGAAAACCTTATTTGATGGA